AATTTGAGTAAACAAAGATTGGCTACCCACTCTTCTATAGATCTACCGAAAAAGTGGCTATATAGAATAAAGAAAACCGGAACAAATAGGTGGATGGGGAAAAAAAGACTCCCCACCTTGGAAATGAGAAAATAAACAAAACAAATTCTCTTGTGTTTTTTGTAAACAAAAATAAACTTTTTTAAATTTGGTAAGGTAAAGAGAAGAATTCTTATTATACAGATTCTAAAAGCCTAGGGAATGAAAATCGGGAATTTTTTTTTGAAATGAGTCCATTTTTGAGTCGGGTAGATTGAGATTATCCCAACATTTTCTGTTTTATTACTTATTTTATTTTTTATTTGTTTGTTGCACAAAAAAACTTTTTGAATTCCCAGTAGAAAGAGATTTCCCCAAGGAAAACGCTTTTAACGCCGCCCGATACCCCTTCCCTTTCCAAAAATTTTTACGAATACGCTTTTTTGATGCAGAAGTACGTTTTTTTGGAACTGCCATTGAAATAAAAATTAAGAGATTACTCATTGGTATAGCTGGATGTGAAAGACATCTATTGTTAAAAAAAAATCAGCCCTTTTCTAATTCATTCTATTTTTTTCTAGAGAATATCTTTTAAAAAATAAAATAAAAAGAAAATATAAGTCAAAGATACGGGAAAATAAAACAAAATAGTAGTAAAAATAGAGGATATTCTTTTTTTTTTTTATTTACTTTTTCTATTTGCTAAAATATCCGTAAAAAAAAAAGTTTTTTGGTTGATATTTATCTTTCAAATTCTTTACCACTCAAATCCATATTTATAGAATCCCTTAGGCGATAGAAATGGAATTAGTTGAACTTAATACAATAACGAATATGAACTAACTTTCCCTTCTCTTTACTTCCATCATTCTATATTTCATTTACATCGAATAGACAATACCTCGAGAAAGGGGAGAACCCCCATGTTTTTAGTATGTTTAATGTTTAATAAACACTTTATTTAATTTTGTTTATTAAAGGCAAAATCGGGGAAAGAGACTAAATTTCATCTTTGATTTTAATTTTAAAATTCAAGGGAAATTTTAATGTCTTTCTTTACTATGATTTAATCACGATTTGACCAATTGGAACTTCTTTATTTGAATATTTGAAGTATTTAGCAGAAAGAATAACTAAAAATAACTAAAAATTTATAAAATTTTAGTTATTTATGTTATTGCATATCTTGATTTTTTATTGACTCTTTTGAAAAGAGCTAAGATCCGGCGAATCGGAAACAATTAATAGTAATTAAGAATTAAAAAACTTTTTTTATGGAACAGACATATCAATATGCGTGGATCATACCTTTCGTTCCACTTCCAGTTCCTATGTTAATAGGAGTAGGACTTCTTCTTTTTCCGACAGCAACGAAAAATCTTCGTCGTATGTGGGCTTTTCTAAGTATTTTATTGTTAAGTATAGTCATGATTTTTTCAACTAATCTGTCTATTCAGCAAATAAATAGCAATTCTATCTATCAATATGTCTGGTCTTGGACTCTCAATAATGATTTTTCTTTAGAATTCGGATACTTGATCGACCCACTTACTTCTATTATGTCAATGTTAATCACTACTGTTGGAATTATGGTTCTTATTTATAGTGATAATTATATGGCTCATGATCAAGGCTACTTGAGATTTTTTGCTTATATGAGTTTTTTCAGTACTTCGATGTTGGGATTAGTTACTAGTTCGAATTTTATACAAATTTATATTTTTTGGGAATTGGTTGGAGTGTGTTCCTATTTATTAATAGGTTTTTGGTTTACAAGACCTCTTGCAGCAAATGCTTGTCAAAAGGCATTTGTAAAAAATCGTGTAGGGGATTTTGGTTTATTATTAGGAATTTTAGGTTTTTATTGTATAACAGGTAGTTTTGAATTTAGGGATTTATTTGAAATATTCAATAACTTGATTTATAACAATCAAGTAAATTCTTCCTTTGTTACATTGTGTGCTGCTCTATTATTTGCCGGTGCAGTTGCTAAATCTGCACAATTTCCTCTTCATGTATGGTTACCTGATGCTATGGAAGGACCCACTCCCATTTCGGCTCTTATACATGCTGCTACTATGGTGGCAGCGGGGATTTTTCTTGTAGCTCGCCTTCTTCCTCTTTTCATAGTTATACCCTATATAATGAATATAATTTCGTTGATAGGTATAATAACAGTATTATTAGGAGCTACTTTAGCTCTTGCTCAAAAAGACATTAAGAGGGCTTTAGCCTATTCGACAATGTCTCAACTGGGTTATATGATGTTAGCTCTAGGAATGGGGTCTTATCGAAGTGCTTTATTTCATTTGATTACTCATGCTTATTCCAAAGCATTATTATTTTTAGGGTCTGGATCTGTTATTCATTCAATGGAAACTATTGTTGGTTATTCTCCGGATAAAAGTCAGAATATGGTTCTTATGGGTGGTTTAACAAAATATGTCCCGATTACCAAAACCTCTTTTTTATTAGGTACACT